CCTATGGATCAGGATTGGAGTATTTTTTTATATCCTGTAGTTTTGACCCACGAATCGAGCCAAGTATCACACACAACCCCTTACTACCTCATCCCATCCTGTATATTGTCCTTTTCGGTCTATGTCGGAATAGAAATCGATTATTCGACGAGTTTTACGAAAAAATTCTTCATAAGCAAACGAACAAATAGTTCTTTTTTTTTTTTTTTACAAATTTAACACGACATGGGAAACTCCTTTTTCTATTTCTAACCGAAAAAGGTTCCATCATATAATATATAATGAAGTGAGAGCCCGGATTCCCACAAAAAGGAATCGTTTCTTTCAATCCTCGCTCATTCTTAGTTATAGTTAATAATCCTAGTGATTGGATTTAGATGCTTATTCTGATAAGAAATGAAATATTCAAACGATTTGTTTTTTATTTTTATCGAATGACTATTCATCTCTTTTATTTTTATGTAAATTGGGGGCAAAAAAGCTCTATGGAAAAACGGTGGTTCAATTCAATGTTGTCTAATGAAGAGTTCAAATTCAGGTGTGGACTAAGTCAAGCAATGGACAGTCTTGGTCCTATTGAAAGTACCGGTGGAAGTAGAAGTAAAGACCAGGTTATAACTGATACGGGTAAAAACATTCCTCATTCGAGTGATAGTGGCAGTAATGTTGATCATTTATTTGGCGCTAGGAATATTCGGAATTTCATCTCTGATGACACCTTTTTAGTTAGGGATAGTAATGGGGACAGTTATTCCATATATTTTGATATTGAAAATCAGATTTTTGAGATTGACAATGATCCCTCGTTTCTGGATGAAGTAGAAAGTTCGTTTTATAGTTATCTGAATAATGAATCCAAGAGTGACGACCCCCACTCTGATCATTGCATGTATGATACTAAATATAGTTGGAATAATTACATTAATAGTTGCATTGACAGTTATCTTCGTTCTCAAATCCGTATTGATAGTAGCGACAATTACATTGATAGTTACATTTATGGCGAAAGTGGAAATAGTAGTGAAAGCAAAAATTACAATACTAATACAAAGGATAGTGATTTAACTCAAAGTTCGGATGATCTCGATGTAACTCAAAAGTACAGGCATTTATGGGTCCAATGCGAAAATTGCTATGGATTAAATTATAAGAAATTTTTTAAGTCAAAAATGAATATTTGTGAGCAATGTGGATCTCATTTGAAAATGAGTAGTTCAGATAGAATCGAACTTTTGATTGATCCGGGTACTTGGGGTCCTTTGGATGAAGACATGGTTTCTCTGGATCCCATTGAATTTCATTCGGAGGAGGAACCTTATAAAGATCGTATTGATTCTTATCAAAGAAAGACGGGATTAACTGAAGCTGTTCAAACAGGTATAGGTCAGCTAAATGGTATTCCCATAGCAATTGGAGTTATGGATTTTCAGTTTATGGGGGGTAGTATGGGATCTGTAGTAGGCGAGAAAATAACCCGTTTGATCGAATATGCTACAAATAAAGTTCTACCTCTTATTCTAGTGTGTGCTTCTGGAGGAGCACGTATGCAAGAAGGAAGTTTGAGCTTGATGCAAATGGCTAAAATATCCTCTGCCTTATATAATTATCAATTAAATAAAAGGCTATTTTATGTATCCATCCTTACATCTCCTACTACTGGTGGGGTGACAGCTAGTTTTGGTATGTTAGGGGATATCATTATTGCCGAACCCAACGCTTACATTGCATTTGCGGGTAAAAGAGTAATTGAACAAACATTGAATAAGACAGTACCTGAGGGTTCACAAACGGCTGAATACTTATTCTATAAGGGCTTATTCGACCCAATTGTACCACGTAATCCTTTAAAGGGTGTTCTGAGTGAGTTATTTCAGCTCCACACTTTCTTTCCTTTGACTTTGAATACAAATTCAATTAAGTAGCGTTTTTAAAATTATATTGTGAATTAATTATCAGAATCAAAGTTAAAATCAGAAGAATGAGGTTTGCGTTTTCTTTGGTGACATAAGATCTAATTGTAATAAAGAATCAAACAAAAATTGCCAATTGTTTTTACCATGTTCTTGATTAGTAATAGTAGTAATCAGACAGTAAGATAAAAGAGCGGATTGGATTCTTCTTTTCGCGAAATTAAGCAAGGTAAAATAAAACGAATTTCATGTTATCCTTTACGTATGTATAGATAATAGAAATAGAATTCAAATATATATCGAAATAGAAAGAGACGTCTTGCATTTTTATATATCTCCCGCCAACTCCCATTTTTACTAAAAATGGAGTCGGATTCTAACGAAAATCTTTCGGAAATTTGTAAGAAACTTTTTCTTTTTCATTTCGTTCTACATTACTTGCACTTATTATATACTCACTTATAGTTATAGTATAATTATTATAAGATATCTTTATAACACTATTAATAATAACAGGTACAAATATTTAATCGAGGTACCCATCCTATGACAACTCTTAACTTACCCTCTATTTTTGTGCCTTTGGTGGGTCTAGTATTTCCAGCAATTGCAATGGCTTCTTTATCTCTTCATGTTCAAAAAAACAAAATTTTTTAGATTTGATTGATGGGCCCCAACCCCACCCATTTCTTTTTCAAGGCTTAGACTTGGATCATAACACGAATAAATATTTATGGTATAAACTTCCTACGAATATACATGTGGAAAATGTACGGGTAAATGAATTCTAATTCGATATATATATTATAGTATAGGTTAAGATAAAAATAGATTGGAATCCGCCGATGCCGATGTCTGAACCGGAAGTCCATATATCTAAATGTATGTAGATCTCCATAGGAGAGTCTAAGAAGGGGATGTTCTTATTTTAGATCGAACCAATTCAATTTGATGAATTATCCCGAAAGGTTCACGCCCGAATAGTGCTAGTTGATGAGAGTTACTTCGGAAACAAAAAAAAAGAGTAAAGTCAAATTCGTTTGGGTTATTCTCTCAATTTCAATAAAAAGCACCTGGATCTAGTATGAGTTGGCGATCAGAACATATATGGATAGAACTTATAGCGGGATCTCGAAAAACAAGTAATTTCTGCTGGGCTTTTATCCTTTTTTTCGGTTCATTAGGATTTTTGTTGGTTGGAATTTCCAGTTATCTTGGTAGAAATTTGATATCTTTATTTCCATCTCAGCAAATCCTTTTTTTTCCGCAAGGGATCGTGATGTCTTTCTATGGAATCGCGGGTCTTTTTATTAGTTCCTATTTGTGGTGCACAATTTCGTGGAATGTGGGTAGTGGTTATGATCGATTCGATCGAAAAGAGGGAATAGTGCGTATTTTTCGTTGGGGATTTCCTGGAAAAAATCGTCGCATCTTCCTCCGATTCCTTATGAAAGAAATTCAGTCCATCCGAATAGAAGTTAAAGAGGGTATTTATGCCCGCCGTGTCCTTTATATGGAAATCAAGGGCCGGGGGTCCGTTCCTTTGACTCGTACCGACGAGAATTTGACTCCGCGAGAAATTGAACAAAAAGCTGCGGAATTGGCCTATTTCTTGCGTGTACCAATTGAAGTATTTTGAAATGATAAAAAGCTTTCTTTCCTTTCTTATCATTATCAGAAGGAAAATCCTCTCCCCCTTTCGATAGTTATAGCATAAAGCATAACTTATTTATTAACGGAGGGTTTACTCATAATGCTCATTCAAGCCAAAGTAGACGTATATGGTATGGAACAGCCATAAAAAACGAAATTTATTTATTGTTATTATTTCTTCACTTGAAGCTGAAGCGGGCTCTTACTTTTTTTTCTTTTCTTTCTAGATTCAAGAATTAACCAACGAATCGCAAAACAAACAAACGGGGACTAGATTCGTAGGTTCGATACCTTGTAATAGAACTCATGCTTAATAGAAATCTTAGATCATATGGAATCGACGAAAGGGGCGGGTTCATTAAAAATTCACAGACGAAAAAAATGGCAAAAAAGAAAGCAGTCACTCCCCTTCTATATCTTGTATCTATAGTTTTTTTGCCCTGGGGGATCTCTCTCTCATTTCAAAAAAGTCTGGCATCTTGGGTTACTAATTGGTGGAATACTACACAATCCGAAACCTTTTTGAATGATATTCAAGAAAAGAGTATTATAGAAAAATTCATGGAATTAGAGGAACTCATCTTGTTGGATGAAATGATAAAAGAATACCCGGAGACATATCTACAAAAACTGAGTATAGGAATCCACAAAGAAACGATCCAATTAATCAAGATGCACAACGAGGGTCGGATCCATACGATTTTACACTTCTCGACAAATATAGTCTGTTTCGTTATTCTAGTTGGTTATTCTATTCTAGGTAATGAAGAACTTGTTATTCTTAACTCGTGGGTTCAGGAATTCCTATATAACTTAAGCGACACAATAAAAGCTTTTTCTATTCTTTTATTAACGGATTTATGTATCGGATTCCATTCACCCCACGGTTGGGAACTAATGCTGGGTTCTGTCTACAAAGATTTTGGATTTACTCATAATGATCAAATTATATCGGGCCTTGTTTCCACTTTTCCAGTCATTCTAGATACAATTTTAAAATATTGGATCTTCCGTTATTTAAATCGTGTATCTCCGTCACTTGTAGTGATTTATCATTCAATGAATGACTGAAAAAGATATTAATCCAAATATATTTATTCTAATATTTGTTATGGACATAAGCAAGGCGTTTAAAACTGTACTTCCTCGTTCTATTTAGACCCATCCGGGGATTCCTCCTATATTCCAGTAAAATTATTTCAGTAAATAGCAGAATCTTGGATAGGAAACTAACTATATTAGCGACCTACCTAATTTATTGTAGAAATTTTCGGTATCAATGATTGAACCATGCAAACTAGAAAAACCCCTTTTTATTGGATAAAAGAACAGATTACTCGATCCATTTCCGTCTCGCTTATGATCTATATAATAACTCGGACATATATTTCAAATGCGTATCCCATTTTTGCACAACAGGGTTATGAAAATCCACGA